CTATCCAATTTGATTCTAACATTATCTATTAGAAATGAGTTTTCTAGCATTTGACTACGTACCACTAAAGGATTTAATCGCAAACTTGACAGATAACCCAGAAACTCTAAATTATCTTTAGATAATTGATTTATATTGACCTTTTGCGGTTGAAACCATATGGAAAAATAACATTGCCATAAATTAACAAAATAATATTTCCATTTATTCATCAGAAGCGGTGTATCCTTTGTTGCCAGAATGCATTTTCCGTGATATCTAACATAATGTATGAAAGGATCCTTGAGCAACCCTAGGATCGCCGGAAAATTATTAACAAAGACTTTTAAAAAATGTTGTATTTTTCCATAGAATAAAATTCGCTCAAAAAGGACTTCATAAGATGTCGATCGTAAATGAGAAGAACGCTTGCGTAGAAAAAAAAAGATGGATTCGTATTCACATACATGAGAATTATATAAGAACAAGAAAAATCTTGGATTCAAAATTGATTTTTTTTTAATATCAAAATTATTCCAATTGCAAGACTCGTATAGACAGAACCGAAAAAAATGCAAAGAAGAGGCATCTTTTACCCGGTAACGTAGGGTTTGAACCAAGATTTCTAAATGGATGGGGTAAGGTATTAGTACATCTAACACATAATTAAAATGTGAGAATTTGTCTTCTAAAAAGGGAAATATTGAATGAATTGATTGTAAATTATAAGATTTTTTTAATTGTTTTCCTTCGAAAAAGGATCCTAATCTTAGGGAAAAAGGAATTTCTACAATCACTGCAAATAAAACAGATATCATTTGATAATAGAAAAGATTGGTATGCCCCAAAAAGGGATTTTGGTTCAAATCCTTAGTGGGAATAATAAAACGATTCTGTTCAGACATCCGCAAAATTAAGCGTTTCACAATTAGTGAACTATATTTTTTGTCATAATCCGCATTTTCCAAGAAAATAGAGCGATTTCTATTTAATCTATTTAAACCATGATCATAAGCAAGTACATAAATATACTCCCGAAAAAAAAGTGGATATAGAAAACTCTGTTGCCGAGCCCCATCGAACTCTAAATATCCCTGAAATTTCTCCATTTGGATTGAAATTCGATTTGAACTGAAAGTAAAGTCTTTTTTTTTTTATTGAGTTCTGAAATGACACATAGTGCGATACGGTCAAAATGAGGTATTAGACTACGAAAGCAATAGATACCTCATAAACAGGTAGACTGCTAACCGGATTCTCTATCTTTAATAGGTTTCTGTTAGTTATATTATAGAATAACAAAACAAAATGATTAGAAATCCTTTATTTTTTTAACCTAATCGCTCTTTTGATTTTGGAAATATATATATTTTTTATCAATATACTGCTTCTTTTACACATCCATCTCCAACCTAACCCAAACGGACTAGGGAAAAAAATAATTAGGACTCATGAAAAAATTTATAATAACACGCAAGAAAAAAATTCCTTCCCATACCCGTATTAGGCACTAATCTATTTTTAACATTTAATTAGATCGGGTAATTTTTCAAATTACGAATGGAAGCTCGTTTCTTTTTTTTTTCCTAGAATCAGGAAACCTGGTTTTTTTATCCATCCATTTATATTTATTCACTCGACCCAAATTGGAATTCTTTTTTTTTTTTTTTTCGACACCGAAAATAAGCTTGTACCGATCAGGAAAGCAAAAAAAATTGTTATCTGAATTCTCCCTTGATACGACATGCTATTTTTTCCATTCATTCCTTTCAGGATCAGTCGTGGTCTTACAAACTCTACCGTAGATCTGTACGAATCCTTTTCTTCATACAAATGTGTAAAAGATGCTAGTCGCACTTAAAAGCCGAGTACTCTACCGTTGAGTTAGCAACCCCCCCAAAAAAAGAAAGTACTGCAAATATGTAGATACAACCAGAATAAAGAAAAAAAAAAGAAAAATCCAGTCATGTGTGCGGCCGGGATAAATAGATCTATTTCTCTATGAGAGAATTATATTTGGTCGATACACTGTTGTCAATATGATTGTTAATTTTTAATATAGTGAAAAGAAAAAAATAACAAAGCTTAACCCCTTGGTTTGTTAGTTCATACAATGCAGGAAAACTAAGCCAGTTAGGGTAATCTCAAACCTTTTTATACTTTTTTAGACCCCTTTTTATGGCCTTTAATTTTTTATGAATAATGAATAAATTATTCATATAATAATATATATATTAGTTTTATTCATAATAAATATATTATTTTATATTTTATATACAGTATTTTTTTTAATACAATAAAATTTTGTATTTATACAAAAATTATAATTTATATAGATCCAAAATTATTTTCATAAATTTATTTATTATTATAAAAAAATAGTAATTGTTCACAGGTTTTTTTTAGTATTCGTACCTTAGTAGGAATACTAATAATAAATCGAAATTCTAAAAAAAAATATGATGGAAGCGAAAGAGGAGGAAAGAAAAGAGTAGATAAAATTTGATACCAAGCTATATACGAGTCTTTCACATCCTCTTTTTTATGTTTCATTAATTCAATTTCGTTTTATTAAGACTTAATTCTGTAAAAATCCCTGCCTTCTTTGAAATATCGTGAACTGTTCTTGTTGGTTGAGCGCCTTTTTTAAGGAAATCGAGAATAGCAGGAAGATTTAAATAAGTTTGATTTGTTATTGGATCATAAAAACCCACCTTCCGAATATCTCTTCCTTCTCTTCGGGATCGAACATCAATTGCAACGATTCGATAAACGGCTCATTGGGATAGATGTATATGAATAAACCCCCCCCCTAGAAACGTATAAGAGGCTTTGGCCTCGTACGGCTCGAGAAAAAATTGAACGAGTATAAATTAAATCTCTGTATAAAATACAAATATTAGATAGATTAATAAAAACATTAAATCAATTAGCCAGTATTGAAACCCTAAATTGTTTTTTCCATAAAAAGAATTCGTAACATTCTTACTCTCGTAACTCAAGTTAAATAACTCTCAAATATCTCAACAGAGAATCCTTAAGTACTCTTTTTATTGAGTAGTCTCTAACCCTTTTTTGTTTGGCTCGTTTTTTAGAATCCATTTTGATTCTTCATTCTGATCTAGTTGTTCAAACAATTTAAAACTGGATTTCCTTGTTTCAGGATTCTTTATCCTTACTTTGAATCTTTGGGTTTAGACATGACTTCGGTGATCTTGAATCGTTTTATTAAAAAGGGCAGCAACAAGCCCCTTATTTTTTTTATGATTTTTTTTCTTTCTATCAAAAAATCATACAAACGCTTGATTCACGCATGATAGACTTTTGATTCAAATAATTTTACAAATTTAAGAAAATTTTATTTTTCCATTGTAAAATTGCTTGAAAGGTCTTTTTTTTCAATATAAAAATACTTACGAAGTTGTTCCAACTTATTAATTCGCACTAACCCTAGATCCTTACTCCTGCGAAAGGAAAAAAAACTTTCTATTCTCCTCGAGCTCCATCCTGTACTCTTTTTTTTTAATTCCAAAAATATAGAACACAAAATGTCGAGCCAAGAGCACCTATATTCCTATATAAAAAGTGGCGGATCAAAAAATCCACAGCAGATCATGTCCTTCAATTCAAGTCGCACGTTGCTTTCTACCACATCGTTTTAAACGAAGTTTTACCATAACATTCCTCTAGTTTGTGTAATTGATTCAATTCTGGAATCATGAATAGTCATAGTTCAGTCAGTATATCGTAATCTATACTTTTTCTTTCTCTATGAATGGAATAGTGAATTTACGCGTAAAAGGTTCAGTCAGAATTCAAATGAATCCCATATCAGATTGTATATATGTAAAATCGAAATTTGAATATAAATATATATATTTATATATATATATATATATGTTTTTTTTATTCGGTTGAAATGATGAAAAAAAAAGTTTATTTTTATTTTCATTTCAATATTTTATTCTTAAAATATATTGTATTTTTAAACAGAAATAGAAAGATGGTGTACAAAGGCAATAGAAAATTTATTCCGTAATGACTGTACTCTGGGACGGAAGGATTCGAACCTCCGAATAGCGGGACCAAAACCCGTTGCCTTACCGCTTGGCTACGCCCCATTTAGATTTTTATTCAAGACTACTAAAAGAGTAATATTGCTATTGGTTGTTCGTCAATTCAATTTAAGCCCAAATTAAATATAGATTACACAGGTGCTAGAGTTTTGACACGTGTAGATAGCAAATCAAACTGACTTTATTGATCATTACATAGAATTCAATTAAGATATTGTATGAAAATATTATTTCTTTTATTCTCATAAGAGAATGAAAGGTTTTTTGATTGAGTAAGTTCAACAAAGTCTTTTTAGACTATCTTTCTTTATTTTTTCTTTATATAAAAAATATATTAATAACTCAATCAAAATGAAATTATCCACAAGAACACAAATTTTTGTTATGCTTAATATATTTAATTTGATCTGTATTTGTTTTAATACTGCCCTTTTTTCAAGCACTTTTTTAGTCGCCAAATTGCCTGAGGCCTACGCCTTTTTGAATCCAATCGTAGATGTTATGCCCGTAATACCTCTTTTCTTTCTTCTCTTAGCCTTTGTTTGGCAAGCAGCTGTAAGTTTTCGATGAAATTCTTAATACTGTCTTATAAAAATTCGCGGTTTTTTTCTTCCAACAATTCAAAAGATCAAAAAAATCTTGACGTATGAACGAACTCTCAATTCAAATATTGAATTTTTTTTGTAGCCATACTAAATCTGGATCATTCTATTTCCTAAATTTTATCCTCTTTTCCCTAAACGAAAGAACCTAATTAGATTCGAGCTCACAAAAATAAATCACTTGATTTTTTGGTATCAAAATAAGATATTTGGTATAAAAATAGAGAATCTATTCTCTTTTTTTTTTTGAAAAAAAAAAAAAGTAAGATCTTGGAGATTGTGTAATGCTTACTCTCAAACTTTTTGTATACACTGTAGTTATATTCTTTGTTTCTCTCTTCATATTTGGATTCCTATCTAATGATCCAGGACGTAATCCGGGACGTGAAGAATAAAAAAGCAAGGTTTTTTATTGCTTTATTTAATTAGTGGAAATGCTCGAATTTTATTTGTTTTTTATCTATTACACATCATCAAAAGGAGAAAGGGAAAGAGAGGGATTCGAACCCTCGGTACGATTAACTCGTACAATGGATTAGCAATCCAACGCTTTAGTCCACTCAGCCATCTCTCCTAATTGAAAAGGGATACTTATTAGGTTCCATTATAAAAAAAAGGCTTGAAAAAAAACCTTCTCCACTTTATTCTTAAAAAGCTTTCTTTTTTGTATAGATTATTCTTTATATTATATATATTTTTTTCGTTTTCTATTTTATTTTATATTTTATATATAATTTCTTTTTTTTNNNTATATAAATATATAATATATAACCTTTTTTTATAGAACTTTCTCAGTAATTCTATTTACACAAAAATTACACAAAAAATTTAGATAAATATTAGATAAAGAAAAGGCTCGAACTCGAAAGATAAATAAATAAAACCACAATAATAAAAATAGAGAATCCTATTTTTTTTTGTCTCGTCCAAACACAAGTAAAAGATCTTTTTTTTTTTTTTAGCCTGGCCTGGTCAGTCCCCAGCCGGGCCTTTTTTTGTTTTTTGTTAAAGTTAAAAGACTCATCCAATGGAGTTTTAGAAAAAAAAAAAAAAAAAGATCTGAAATTGAAAAAAAAATGGAATCCGCTTTACTAATTTTATTAAGCCTACGCGTCGACGCTATAATTTTATAATTTTTTTTTCATTTTTTTTTATTACACCCCCGATTACTTTGTTCGACAAAAGGTCAATTTATATACAATAATTGCATTGTAGCGGGTATAGTTTAGTGGTAAAAGTGTGATTCGTTCCTTTAATCCCTTTAATAGTTAAAGGGTCTCTCGGTTTGATTCATCTTCCGATCAAAAACTTTATTTCTTAAAAGGATTTAGTCCTTTACCTTTCAATGAAAAATTCAAGGAAGATTATAAATTCTCGTAATTTGTATCCAAAGACTCTAATCAATTGTAAATTTGGATTATGAAATTCCGAAACATAATTTTTGAATTGGATGACTATTTACAATTCAATAAGTATAACAAGAGGATCCATGGATAAAGCTAGAAAAGTTTCTTTCTAATCGTAACTAAATCTTCAGTTCTATTAATTGTTGGGTATAGAAAAAATTGAAGCAAAATAGCTATTAAACGAGAACTTTAGTTTACTAAAGACATCGACACATTTTATTGTTTTAGCTCGGTGGAAACAAAATACTTTTCCTAAGGATTCTCTTAAATAGAAATAAAGAACGAAGTAACTAGAAAGATTGTTCGGGTTCTCCCTTTCTATCTTCTAGAAGGATCATCTATAAAGCAAAATTTTCTGTGAAAGCACCCAGACGGAAAAAAGCTAACATAGATGTTATGGGTCGAATTTTGATTTTGATTCCGTCGTATTTTATTTGGTAATTTCTCCATACATCATAAAGGAGCCGAATGAAACCAAAGTTTCATGTTCGGTTTTGAATTAGAGACGTTAAAAATATAAAAATGATAAATCGACGTCGACTAAAACCCTTAGCCTTCCAAGCTAACGATGCGGGTTCGATTCCCGCTACCCGCTCTAAGTTGTAAATTGCACCCTTCCCGACAATTTTATGTATTAGAAAAGTCTAATAGCAATTGTGTATTGAATTCATTTCAATACACAATTGCTAAAAAGATTTCGCACCTTCTTTTTTTTTAACAACTATAAAGTCAAAAAAAGCGAAAAGCGTCCATTGTCTAATGGATAGGACATAGGTCTTCTAAACCTTTGGTATAGGTTCAAATCCTATTGGACGCAATATCAATCTAGATATAAATATATTGATATTTATCTATTATTTCCATTTATATATATATTATAAAATATATTTTTATTCTTTTTAGAAAAAAAGATAAGAAAGAATATAGAATAATAAATAAATTCTGAATGCTTTAATATTTAATATTAAACAGATATTAGTTATATATTTCTTTATATTATATATATACTTAACTTAGATATACTTCTATTTATAGTTATAGAATTTCTTAATATTTTATAGAATTTCTTAAAAATTTAATTAAAGAATAAAATTTACTAAAAAAAAAGAAGGATCCATTTCCTTTTTTATACTTTCTCCTGAAGTATAAAACGTTCCAGTTGTTCTTGAATACCTTCTTTCAACAAGCTTTCTGCTTCAGCGGTTAATGTCTTGGTAGAGGATATGATTTCTTGGAACTGAGGTTTATTCGTTTTTAAGTAAGTGCGTAACTGAACGAGAAATTTTCTTACTTGTCCAATTTCTAATCCATCCAGATAACCATTTGTTCCGGTATAAATGGTCATTATCTGTTCTTCCACTGTGAGAGGGGCTGATTGAGATTGTTTCAGTAACTCACGTAATCGTTGACCTCTTGCCAATTGATTCTGAGTAGCTT